CTAAAACCTTAATTTAACCAACTAGTACCTTTTCAAAATTACAGGAAATCTCCTACATCATGTTTTCAAAACATAACTTCATAATTCAACATACTACTAAGACCAGGTTCCCTAACCCTACTTTACTACAACTTACTCCCCTTTAGGCAATTGATGGATGATTTGTACCGCCTCTAAATACTCTTCAAAAGCACAAATAAATACTTCATACTGTCTTTTACAATTTCAAACTAAACTCTCATCCAGCTATCCAGTAAAATCTCCAATATTGTAGGTCAAGAAAATCCTTAATATAAATTGAATATCTATCTATCTTTACAAAAAAAAATTTAAACTTAAAAACCTTAAGTATATAAAAGACGATCATACACAAACCTAAAATTAAAGGATGTAAACGCGGGTTCTCGATTACAACTCAACCTCCAAGGATAATTTAAAAGCCTGCCAATATTTTTTCAGTTTCTCCTTACTCCTGCACTAATTAAATTCCTCTAACCGGGTACTAATCCGGGTCGCTCAAACAGAACATTCAACTTTTAATCTCACTTAACACTACTCCTAATTTTACCAACAAGCAAAAAGTCCAATCTCCACAATAAAAATCAAAACAATTAGAGTCCAAACTCATAAAGCATAGCCGATTATTCTGGAACTATATTTCTACTAACAACAAACTACCAGGGTAAGCACACATTGCCCATTTATATAAATCAAAAATAGATAATATTATCTTAACTCTACAACAAACCAAAATCAAATCTAAACAAGATCCCGACCTCTTCCTCGAAAAAGAAAAATACTAATTTATAATACAATCTCCATATAGAAAAAATTTTTAGTTTTGAAAACTAATAGTTTAACTTAACTTAAATCTACCTAAAAAATAGAATAATCAGAACCAAAAAACTTAATATTATTCACCATCAGCACCATCCCCAAAACACTCGAAATCACACCAAATACTATAAAATAAAAAAAAGCTACCTCTCCCAGAACAAAAGAATAACCACAGAATAACCTCAATATCAAAAACTCCAAAGAAATCAAAAAAAAAATCAAACGCACTCACTTAAAAACACAAAGAAAAACTTCTAATAAAAACAAAAATAATTTAAAGTCTTCGCAACCCCCCTCTAACCCTCATAAAATAACTAGTAAAATTCATAAAAAATAACAATACAAACACCAATCAAAAAAAAACACAAAAATTAAACTCCCAATAAAAATTATTTAAACTTAAACTCTCCCCCAAATAAAAAGGTATACAAAAAACTAACATCAAAAAGGATATAATAGACAACAAAAAAAACAAAGGCTTAAAAAACCCAATAACCCTAGACAACCTTGAAAAATAAACTAAAATCACAAAAATTCCCCTCAAAAACAACAAACAAATAAAATAAGAATACCAAATTCTATAAGACATCCCTACTAAAGGAACAATCCCCAATAAAGATAAAACCAAAAAAAATCTTCTCTTCATTGGATCACTCATATAATAACACATAATACCAAAAAAAACTGATCTAACAACTATTAAAACCAACAAAAAACCTCTATACCTATTTATTGTAAATAAATCATTCAAAATTAAACTAAAGATTCTCTCCCTTTTACCCTGTAATCTAAAACACCCCTCTCACCTACTCATTCAAATACAAATAGATCAAGCGAGAAAAAATGTAACTCTGAATAAAGAAAACAAAACATTCTATTATAATAGCAGCCACCCTTAATCAAATATAAGTCTCCTTAAACATCTCCAAAAAATAATACAATATTATTCTAATCAAATGACCAACCATAATATTTACAGTTAGACGTACCGTTAAAGCTAAAGGCCGGGAAAACTCACTTATAATCTCTACAGCCAATATAGCAAATCTTTTAGAAAAATAGTCCCCTTCTTTTCTTATATAAATAGAAAATTTCTCTCCGGAAATATAATTTAACAAAGTTCTAAGTCAAGCTACAACAGCATAAACTAAAGTAAACTCCAACATCCCACAAGGACAAAAAGAATAAGTAAAATAACCCCCAAAACAACATACTAAAAGCAATAAAAAAGTGATAATTGAGATTCCGCCTCTCAGAGGTATTTTCTTCTCATAGCTAAACACCAAGTCCAAAACTTTCAGAAATTTCTCAATCAATATCTTTACCAAACCTTCTTTAAAATAAAATAAATATTGTAACAAAAAAATAAACATAAAAATATCCAAAAAATAAACACTATTAATTATTACACAAGAATAATAACCACATATCTTAATAAAACCAAAGACAGAGGTAACAACTTAAATCAAAATATCTCTATTATCTTATCGTAACGAAATCGAGGAAAAGCCCTACGAATAAAAATTACTATAGAAAATAGCAAAAAACAGCCAATAAAACTAAAATTCAAAAATACCACAGAAAAAAGAACTCTAAAAAATAGCAAACTTCCGTACTCCCTTAAAAATAACAAAACAAAAGCCACACTGGAATACTCCACATTAAACCCGCTCACCAACTCACTCTCGCCCTCCGCAAAATCAAATGGGGCCCGATTCAGTTCCGCTAAGATCATTAAAAAAACCGGAACAAAAATAACTATCAACCCTAAGTTCCAATTCTCAACAAAACTTACTCTATTGAAATACATTACTGCTATCAGTAAGTATAAAGAAAAAGCAATCTCATAAGAAATACTCTGATTACTTGCACGCAATGCTCCTACTATCCCATATTTAGATTTTCTCACAATACCCCTAATTAAAATAGCATAAACAGTAAATCCCAATAAACACAAAAAAAATAAAACTGAATACTGAAAAGTAAAAAATTCATAAAAATATGGCAATGTAAATCATTCCAAATATATAGTCATAAAAGCAATCCCCGGAACCAAAAGAAAAGAAAGCTCAGAAGAATTCAGTGTAGTTAGCTGTTCTTTCTTCAATAACTTAACCCCATCAAAAATAGCCTGCAACACTCCCATAAATCTTACTTTATTCGGCCCAATTCGACCCTGACTCCTACCCAGTAAATGTCGCTCATACAAAGTAATAAAAGCAATAGCCTGCACAATAAAAATCATAATTAACAGTAACAAAACTAATATTAACAACAACAAAAGATTCTTCTTCAAATTTACAATTCGACATTTTAATAAACTATTCTTTTTAGTAAAACAATGACAGCCAAAATACATTAAACATCATCAACATCAAAGGTACCGAAAAACACATATTAATCAAAGAGAAATCAATAAAACCTTTACCTCCTAACATATTAGTTAAAAAATAAATCGAATAATAAAAAGCAAAAAAGAAATACCCAAATAAAACAAAAAAAATTATAGCTATACTAATCAATCCTAACCTAACTCCTATAAACTCAGATAAAAAAGATATCCTCGGAGGAACCCCTATATTTGATAACAAAACTAAGGAGAAAAGAACTGCCACAACCACCCTCGAATTCAAAAATCTATTCATAAAATAGATAACCCGAGTCGAAGAAATATGATAAAACTCCCCTACCATATAAAAAAGCAAAGTTGAAGTATAACCATGACCTAATATCATTAACAATCCGCTTACCTTACCAGAAATAAATACAAACAACAAAACTATTAATAAAAATCCCATATGAGTAATAGAAGAATAGGCCGCCAAAGACTTAGCATCTCTTTGAAAAATACACCTAAAAGAAGCCAAAATTATCCCTAAAAATCCCAACAACACTCAATAATTAACATGTACAAACTTCATACAACCCATAATACGAACAAATCCAGAAGCCCCCAACTTTAAAAGTAAACCCGCCAATAATATCCTAGCACTAGTCGGAGCTTCTACATGAGCCTTAGGTAACCATAGATGCAGGAAATACACAGGAAACTTTATCATAAAACTCAAACTCAAAATAAATACTACCTCCCAAGAATAACTCATATCAAAATAAACCAATCTCATAATCCTCCTATTAAAGTAAACAAACAAAAAAGGAAACGAAAAAAATCTCGCATAAAAAATTAGATAATAAGCAGAATTAATCTTTTCAATTTGCCTTCCATATCCCAGAATCATTACCAAAATAGGAAACATAGATAATTCAAAAAAAATATATAATACTAATACTCTAGAAGGAATAAAAAACAAAATCCTCACTAAAATCAATAATTCAGACAAAATTAAAATATTAAAATTCTTATCCCTTATCACCACAATTCCCAAAATAAAAATTCTCATACAAATTAACAAAATATAAATCCAAGAGTCACAATAAATTATTAAACCACCCCAAGAATAATTATTTATAATTAAAAATAATAACCTGACTATAACCAAAAAGAATAAACAAGGGAATAAAAAGACTACCGCACTCAATAACAAAAAATCAACTACAGCCGATTCTACCTCTAATTTACAAAATTAGTATTCTATCTTTAAACTAAATCTACACTAAAAAGATCATCAATAAACAAACACAAACAAAAATAACCAAACAACATCCACAAAATGTCAATAAATAATCCCAAACTCTAAACCTAAATGATGATTAAAATTAAAATGATCCTTACTTAATCGAAGCAAACAAAAACTTAAGAATAAGGCCCCTATCAAAACATGAAAACCATGAAATCCCGTAGAAAGATAAAAAACTCTCCCAAAAATTCCATCTGATATGGAAAACCTAGCTTCACTATATTCCCCCTGAACTAATAAAAAATAAAAAGCCAACAAACAAGTTAAAAATAACATAACAAAACACCTCTCGTTACCTAATAAATTATAATGGCATCAAGTTACTCTTACTCCCCTTCTTAAAAGGATAATCGTATTCAACAATGGCACCCCAAAAGGATTAACCAAATGTATACCCACAGGAGACCAAGTCTGACCAATCTCATGAGCCGGCACTAAAGCTGCATCAAAAAAAACCCAAAAAATCCTAAAAAAGAATATAAACTCCCTAAAAATAAACAACAAAACACCAAACTTAAATCCAGACATTACATAAGCATTATGATAACCACTCAACCCCTCCATACAAATATCCTTTCCCCAAGCATAGGAAACCAAAAACAAAGAAAAAATATTAAACAAAAAAAAATAATACAAACCGTAAGCAAAAAACATCAAAATAGAAGACAATAAACCAACAACCCTCAAGAAGACCAAAAACGGATACCTAGATAAACTTAAAATATGATAGTTATGAAACAAAATACAACCTCTTCTTCAGACTCTAAATCCAATATATTATCCTATACTACTTGTATTACTTAAAAATAAGAACTATAAAATAATAATACACAAAAAGTAGAATAACAAAAGCAAAATAGATAACAGAAAACCCCTCTCTTAATAAAATAAACGGCTCCTCCACATAACACTGGCCCAACCAACTCAACATCAAAACTGAAAATCCGATAATAAACACTAAAAACTTAACCACCTTATCCAAAACAGTATGATAATTATAAACCAATAAAAAAAAATAAAAAATAGCTACCCTAAAAAGTAAAGACAAAACCCCTAAAACCTTATTAGGAATAGCACGCAAAATAGCATAAGCAAATAAAAAATACCACTCCGGCACAATATGAACCGGCCTCATTAAAGTATCCGCTTCAATAAACATTTCAGGGTCACCTAACATATAAGGAAATACAAAAACAAAAACTAAAAATAACAGTCAAAATAAAATATTATACAAATCCTTAACCCAATATAAAGGAAAAAACCCAACCTTATCATAGTCACCACAACAAAACAATACAGAAGTCCTCCCAGTCTCATGTAACAAAACCATATGAGCAAGTACCAACACTAACAACCCTCAAGGCAACAAAAAATGCAATACAAAAAAAAACTTTAAAGTAGCCCCGGAAACAATAAATCCCCCCCAAATCCAAGTCACAATACTCTCTCCCCAAATAGGAATCACTCTCAACAAACTAGTAATAACTACTGAAGCCCAAAAACTCATTTGAGCCCATACCAACACATAACCCATAAAAGCCTCCATTATTAATAACAACATAATAGTCAATCCACTAAACCATACCTTAAACAAACGATACCTAGAGAAAAACAATCCCTTAAATAAATGTAAATACAAAAAAATAAAAAATAAACTAGCCCCATTAGGATGAAACAGCCGAAACAATCATCCAAAATTAACTTCATATATAACATACTGCACTCTACTAAAAGCGACAATTCTTTCATCTCTATAATAAAAAGATAAAAAAGTCCCAGTAAAAATCTGAAACCCTAAAACCATCAACAATATTCTACCATAATTTCAATTTAAAGTCAAACTCTTTCTAGCCGGTAAACTAACAATTAAAGAGTCCATATAAGAAAATATACCTTTCATCCACTCACCTAATTCTTAGCCTCTTCAAAGCCACATTTTTAAATAAACTAAAAGAGTTACGACAAAACCTTCTACACCAAAAATAAAAATTCTTCTTAAAATAAATCGTAAAAATGATTACCCTTTGTAAGCCGAAATTACACATAGCCTCTCTATTTATCATCTATTTAGATTAACAGGTACAAAAGGGAGTTAAAAACTAAGAAATACTCCTTTTAATCAACAATTAAACATTCTTCTATAAAATACTTCTTACTCCTAATAGTTATTCCTATAGAGCCTATTTCACTTATTTGAAATAACTTATAAACGAACATATAATACTCTCCTCATATCGGGTATTATATGTTCTATTTGTTTATAAGACATTTCAAATAAGTTCTATAGGCTCTATAGGATAACTATATATAATGTACCAGAGACTCTAAGAGTTCTGGTACAGTAGAGGAGAAGAAAATTTCTTCCCCTCTATAATATAGTGCAGAAGATATATATATATATTCTTCTGCACTAGATACACTCCTGTATATTATTGTCTATATAATTTTATTATATAGACATATAAGTATAATTATAATTATACTTATAACCTTTATAAAATAGATTCATATCTATTTTATAAATATATATATATATATATATATATATATATATATATGTATGCCTATTATTATTATTTCTTATCGTCCAAATTTTTTTTTTAAAAATTTTCATTCAACCCCTAATTTTATCTTAATTTCTCACCCCGATAACCATTTTTTAATCATTACCGGTTTAAACACTAACCAATACATTCACAATATCCCTATCTTGCATACTATTTTCCTCTCGGGGAAACTTCACCTTATCAAGATAAAATAATATTTTTTACTAAAATAGCATACAACTATCAAAACTATCAGAGGCAACACCATATAATAAAAAATAGTCCCTCTATTTAACTCTCTCTTCTCAATAATGGTCCTTAAATTCACTATTCAGACTCTTAACGAGATTGCAGTCATAAACATCAGAAACATCATCAACAATAAAATAATGCCCTCCAATTTAAATAACTCGAACAGAGAAAAAATCTTAATAAAAAAATTCACTGTTAGAGGAACATTCATAAAAACTAATACTATCTCTCAATTAAAAAATAAACCCTCTTTTTTTACAAAGTAAGGTATCAAAAACATTATAAAAAAAAAGTAATACAAAAATAAAAAAATAGTATCAAATATTGAAAAAAACAACATCAACAAAATTCAATTTAAAGATTCTGTGGAAGAAACAATTATTATATTTTTATAACCTTTTAGTAAAAATAACTGAACAAAACATAAAACGATCCCCCTAATTAACAATAAAATTGAACTTCAATTAAAGATCTGAATTAACACAGGGAAAAATGGTATCTTTTGAAAAGTTAGAAACCATATTATCATTAACCTTCCTAGACCATTTGTTACTCTAAAAACTCAAAAATGCAGAGGGGATACCCCTATTTTCATTATTACTACGACAAACTGCAAAAAATAAGCATTAAAAACCAAAAAAAATAACCCCAGGGTCTCCTGAATAACAAAATAGTTAATTAATCTACTATATCTTAAATCTTCCTTAGATAAAAAACAAAAAATAATGGTCATTAATAAAAAAACTCTTCATCAAACTAATACATTATTCCTAATAAACCTCAACAACAATAATAATAGCACTAAAAAAACCATAAAACTAAACAAAAACAAAAAGGCGAAAAGCCTAAAACAAATTTAGAAGACTTGTCTTTAGATTTTGTCAATTGACTTTTATCTCTTGCGCTTAAAACAAGCACACTTCTTATGCTATATCAATTCAATAAATAAATCTTAATACCCCAAATATTATATTTTTACATTAAACTATCTATTGACCTAGAACACTTTTCTTTCTAACGCAAATAGAATATTTTAAATAAAATACAGTCCCAAATTAAAAAAAGCAACATAAACATAACTAACACCAAAGAATTATAATAAAAACTTTTCATCAAACCTAAACCTCCGTACCCACTCAATAAAAAAAAAGTATAACCCTTATTATTCAAACCACCTAAAAATAAATCCATAAATTTATTCCTTTTTACTCCCCTAATCAACAGCTTCACCACATAGTCCACTAAAAATTTATACTTAACCTCACTCAACAAACATTTAAACACGAAAAAAAACACAAACCTAACTAACAATAAATAAAAAAGAGGAACAAAAAAATCTAAATACAATAACAAAACCGGAATACTAAACAAATTACACCTCAATCACCATAAAAAGAATACAGCCATTACCACTAAAACTAAACTCAAATACTGATATAATAACCTATTCCTAAAACAATCTACTGATAATAAGCTATTCATAAAAAACCCTTTTCACAACCGATATCTATAACAAAAAGTTAAAAACACTGAAACAAAAAATATAAAAGAAAACAATATAGAACTAGTATTACTAAACATAAATTCTAAAATATAATCCTTCCTTACCGCCCCCCTAGTAAAAAATAATCCGCACAAACAAAATAAAGTCAATAACAACTGCAATTGAACAAATAAAGAAACATTACATAAATTAGTATAATACCGCCCATCTTGCTGACCCATAGAACAATGAATTAGATAACCAATCTGCATAAAAAGACACCTCTTAAAAAGAGCATGTCTTACCATATGAATAAAAGAAACAAAGACTAAACCCAGACCCAAAGTCAATATACAGAACCCCATTTGAGATAAAGTTCTTAAGGCTACTACCTTTTTCAAATCTTCCTCAAACAACGCACTCAAACTAGAAAACATTATAGTAAATACCCCAATTAAACATACCACTACTATCACCTCATAATTCAACAAAAGCCCTTTGAAATTTATAATCAAAATTAAACCTGCCGTTACCAAAGTCCTTCTATGGACTAAAGAACTCACAGGCGTAGGAGCCCTTATAGCCTTAGGCAATCACCTACTAAAAGGAAATTGGGCTCTCTTAGTAAACCCCGCTCATAACAACATCATCACCATCATACTAACAAAATACAATCCACCTCCAAAAAAATAAGAGCTAAAAAACCCTCTACAAAAAAAAATAAATAAAAAATAATCACCTAAACGATTAGTCAACACAGTATTCATAGCCCCCCTACATCTATCCCAATTATTATAAAATAACACCAAAAAAAATCTAGAAATACCTAACAAATCCCAACTCAATAACATTCTTAAGCAGTTATTCCTAAAAATTAACATAAACATCCTTATAACAAATACAAATAAAATCAAATAATAATAATCAAACATCACATCCTTAAGTAGATAATAACTACTAAAAATCAGCACTCTTATCCTAATTAACAAAAGAACAACAGAAAAAAACAATCTATTAAAATACAAATCAAACTTCAAAGAAAAAAAATCTCACTCAACAAAAAACAAAGATAATTTCCTCACAGGTAATAATAACAAAAATAAAACAATCAAAAAAAATATTACCAATCTCACAAAAATAGAAAAAATAATAATACCTTAAACAATTCATACCAACTTTCCATAAAACCACTCTATATAAAACCCACCTACTACAAACAATATTAACATAAAAAATAATATTACTCTTGATAAATCAGCAATCAATAGCCCCAAAAATATTACTACCTCTAAATCAAAAATCACAAATATTAGCATCATAATAAAAAAATGAATACTAAAAATATTTTGAATCATACCCAAACCAGAAAACCCACACTCAAATGAAGAAATCTTCATTACATTAGAACTCTTAATTCTTAAAACAAAATTCACTACATAAAATAAAATTAACAAAAAAAAAGCAATCAAAAAAACCATCAATAAAACAAACAAATAAGCTAATTATAACTTAAAAAGGTTTAAAACCTATATAATATTCCTTTCGTACTAATTAAATTAAAACCTATTAATTAGCAAGATAAACCGCCCTATCTCACAATGGGCTAAACTAATATCACGGTTATTTATATTAAGAAGAACAGTCTCAAACTCAAAAATCTTCTACTCCTTTTAATAATAAAATACAACATCGATGTAAAACTTATCCTACTATAAGATCTAGATAAGATATGATTTTCTGTTAACTCTGGAGTAATTCTTTCCTCTAATTTTAGCAAGTACAATTACAAACAATTCTACCCTAGAAAACTTAATCTCAAAAATTAATAGAATTTCCAAAGACTTATCTTTGCCTAAATAAAACTTCTATTTCTTAAGAAGATTCTAAATTCATAACCAATAAAGAAAAGTACTGACCAAACCCCCATTCATACTGGAATTCAATAAAAATACAAATTATTTTGCTACCTTAATGTCCTCACGCTAAGACTGCTATTTAAAAATCTCATGGAGCAGAGGCGAATTTTAAATAAAAACCTAAGATTTTAACAAACATTTAATCAGAACTCTATTTCTCCAATAACTTTCATTATAATCACTCTACTTCAGAAAACTACTTATAAAATTACTATAAACTTTTAAAAAACTTTAAAAATCCTCAAAATCACAACAAAAACCTAAAAAATCGTTATAAAACAACTACTGACACTTTAAATCATAAAATTTCAAACTTTCACTCTAAACTACAATTTTCTAATACTGCCCCTTAAAACAAATATCATAAAAGTCGATATATCAACACTAAAGAATATAACTTTCATTTTAAAACAACAAAAACTCTATCTCCTTCACCCTTTTATTTCTATTTTTCATAAAAATGAAATTCTCAATTCTTGATATGCAATACCAAAAAATAAACAATTCACCCATCTATAGCTCCCTCCTTCTTTTATCCCACAAATAAAAATTTTATATAAACTAAAAAGCTACATCAAGTTCAAACATCAAAGCTTAAAATTATCTAACAAAGTTACTTCTAAAGCAATAGGCATAAAACTATGATTAGCCCCACAAATCTCAGAGCACTGACCATAAAACACCCCAATCAAAGGAAAACTATAAGAAAATCTAGTCAAAATTCCTCTCATAGCATCCAGCTTAATTGATATCCTAGGTACAGCCCAAGAATGAATAACATCAGCTGAAGTAATACAAAAACGCACATTAACATCCAAAGGAATAACACATCGATTATCCACCTCTAACAAGCGACTCTCTCCTACCTCCAAATCATCGCAAGCTTTCATATAAGAATCAAACTCTACCCCCTCCATATCCCTATACTCATAACTTCAATATCACTGATGACCCACAATCTTAACAGTCAAACCACTATCTAAATTTATCATCCCATAATAATACAAATAACTTAAAGACGGCACCATCTGAACAACCAAAATAAAAGTAGGCAATAAACTACACAATATCTCTCCCAACTGATACTCAATCTTCTTACTTTTAAAATAAAAACTATTAAAAATCAAATAAAATATTATTACAGAAACAAAAACCAAAACTCCAAATAATAATCTACAATTAAAATCATGAAACCAGTCTATATACCTAGAAAACACACTATTTATAAAATTCAAATTATAATTCTGAAAAGACCCTAAAACTAATCTTCGAAACCACTTAATTGGAAATTGAACATACTCGCTTATACTAAAAGATCCCAGAGTTCCATTCGTCTTTCCGTTGACAACAGAATATATTTTACTTATACTAAAACTCTTTTCATAATAGAAAAACCCTTAGGGTATGAACCTAAAAAACTCCACATTATTCTACTCTATCCGATCTTTTAAGACGTGGCCCCCCCATCTATAAATTAAAAATTTATTACTTTCATCTTAAGTTAACGCCTCAAGGACAAAAACCTGCCAATTTGCAATCGACCATACACTCTTATAATAAAATCCCTAAACCTTCAACTCTGAAGAACTATAATAAACCTCCCTCTGATAACTATGTCCAAACACATAACCTCTTACAGCAACCTCCGGCCTACCCCCATAAAACTGCTCATTTATGATTAAACGATAACCCATCATAGATTCTAGCATAATATAGACAAAAACAAACAAAGCAAAAACACTCACTATAGAACCAAAAGAAGAAATAACATTTCAAAAAGAATACACATCAGGATAATCCATATATTTCCGGGGAAAACCATGCAAACCAGCAAAATGTAAAGGAAAAAAAGTTAAATTTACCCCCCCAAATATCAACAAAAACATTACCACCATCGCTATTTTATCAATAACATAGCCAGTTACTAAACTCCATCACAAAGTTACCCCTATAAAAATTCCAAAAACAGCTCCTAACCTTAAAACATAATGAAAATGTGCTACTACATAATAAGTATCATGTAAAATAATATCCAAACTAGAATTAGACAGTATAACACCAGTCAAACCCCCCACTGTAAACAAAAAAATAAACCCTATAACCCATAACAACAAAGGAGAAAAAACTATATGAAACCCATACAAAGTAGCCAACCATCTAAAAACCTTCACCCCAGTAGGAACAGCAATCACTATAGTAGCAGCCGTAAAATAGGCCCGAGAATCCAAATCTATACCAACCGTATACATATGATGCGCTCAAACCACACAACCAATCAGCCCAATACTTAAAATAGCATAAACCATACCCAAAGATCCAAATACCTCCTTCTTACCAGTCAAATACAAACTTCTCTGACTCACAATACCAAAAGCAGGCAAAATCAAAATATAAACCTCATTATGCCCAAAAAATCAAAATAGATGCTGATAAACCAAAGGATTACCACCAGAACTAGGATCAAAAAAAGAAGTATTCAAATTACGATCTAACAACAATATAGTAATAGCCCCTGCCAACACAGGCAAAGTTAATAATAATAAAAAAACAGTCACAAAAACAGTCCAAACAAAAAGAGCTATATGCTCTAAAGAAATAGACCTCCTACGCAAATTCTTAGTAGTAGTTATAAAATTAATCGCCCCTAAAATAGAACTAGCCCCCGAAGCATGTAAACTAAAAATAGCCAAATCAACCCTGCTCCCATAATGAGCCATAGTCCTCAAAGGAGGGTACACAGTCCAACTAGTACCACACCCCTCCCCTACAAACAAAGAATCTAAAATCAACATCATTGCCGCCGGCAATAACCAAAAACTCAAATTATTCAACCGGGGAAACCTCATATCCGGAGCTCCCAATATCAAAGGTAATATCCAATTCCCAAAACCACCAATCATAGTAGGCATCACCATAAAAAAAATTATAACAATAGCATGCGAAGTTAAAATAACATTATAGAGCTGACCATCACACAACAAAAACCCAGGCTTAGCCAACTCCAGACGAATTAATAAAGACAGCCCAGTTCCCACCATACCAGACCAAAGTCCAAAAACAAAATACAAAGTTCCAATATCCTTATGATTAGTACTCTCAAATCAAAAAGACAACTTCTTTAACCTTAAAAATTCTAC